CAAAGATGGTATAAGATCTAATAATTTAAATGTAACTCAAAAATACAGGCATTTGTGGATTCAATGCGAAAATTGTTATGGATTAAATTATAAGAAATTTTTAAAATCCAAAATGAATATTTGTGAACAGTGTGGATGTCATTTGAAAATGAGTAGTTTCGATAGAATCGAAAGTTCGATTGATCCAGGTACTTGGGATCCTATGAATGAAGACATGGTCTCTCTGGATCCCATTCAATTTCATTCGGAGGAGGAACCTTATAAGGATCGTATTGATTCTTATCAAAAAAATACAGGATTAACTGAGGCTGTTCAAACAGGCACAGGTCAATTAAATGGCATTCCCGTAGCAATTGGGGTTATGGATTTTCAGTTTATGGGGGGTAGTATGGGATCCGTAGTAGGTGAAAAAATCACACGTTTGGCTGAGTATGCTACCAATAAACTTTTACCTCTTATTCTAGTGTGTGCTTCCGGAGGAGCACGTATGCAAGAAGGAAGTTTGAGCTTGATGCAAATGGCTAAAATATCTTCCGCTTTATACGATTATCAATCAAATAAAAAGTTATTTTATGTCGCAGTCCTTACATCCCCTACCACAGGTGGGGTGACGGCTAGTTTTGGTATGTTGGGAGATATCATTATTGCTGAACCCAACGCTTACATTGCATTTGCGGGTAAAAGAGTAATTGAACAAACATTGAATAAGACAGTACCCGAGGATTCACAAGTGGCTGAATATTTATTCCATAAGGGCTTATTCGATCCAATCGTACCACGTAATCCTTTAAAGGGCGTTCTGAGTGAATTATTTCGGCTACATGCCTTCTTTCCTTTGAATCAAACTTAGATTAAGTAGAGCTGTAGAGTAGAGTCTTCATTTTTAATTTATTAATTAATTTAATAATTAATAAATGAATTTAATAATTAATAAAACGGAATAAATTTTTTAAAATTAAAATTATTAAATTATAAGACAAGAGCACAAAATAACTAATAATATGAATAATAAAAGGGTGTATTATCATACATATATTTCGTGTAGAAACGTGTAGAAGGGTGAATAAGTCCGTTTATTTACATATTTTTTATTTACACATTTTTTTTATAGGTATTTAGTAAAATAAAAATTATTAAAACATATACTTATATACTCCTTATTTAGGTATATACTCACTTAGGTATACTTAGTATAATATATAATATAAGTATAATATAATTATTATATATAAAATATCTTTATAACAATATAAGGTTAAAAAAAATATTAATAGAAAACAATAAATAAAAATAACAGGTACAAATATTAAATCGAGGTACCCATTCAATGATAGCTTTCAACAACTTTCCCTCCATTTTTGTGCCTTTAGTAGGCTTAGTATTTCCGGCAATTGCAATGGTTTCTTTATCTCTTCATGTTCAAAAAAACAAGATTTTTTAGATACTATAGGGACAACTCTTATCCATTTTTTTTTTTTTTTTTTTCAAAACTGACTTTGATCATAACACCCATATCTATTTAGTAGAATATGGTATAACATGTGGCTTCTTTCGAGCCTAAGCTCTTATGTATGTGTAAACATGATATATGGGTAAATGAATTCTAACAATTTTCAAATGGATCGGTATCGGGGAGAATTTCGGAAATGGAAAGTCAATATATCTATATGTGGATATCTATAGGAAATCATATGAAAGAGATGTTATTATTTTAGTTTGGATCTAAGCAATTCGATGAATTTTTCTAAAAGGTTCACATCATAGTAGTGCTGGTTGATGAGAGTTACTTCGGAAACAAAAAAAAGTAAAATAAAATTTATTTTTGTTATTCTTCCAATTCCAATAAAATGCAACTAGGTCTAGTGAGAGTATGAGTTGGCGATCAGAACGTATATGGATAGAACTTATAGCGGGATCTCGAAAAATAAGTAATTTCGGTTGGGCCCTTATTCTTTTTTTAGGTTCATTAGGGTTTGTATTGGTTGGAACCTCCAGTTATTTTGGTAGGAATTTTATATCTTTATTTCCTTCTCAGCAAATAAATTTTTTTCCGCAGGGGATCGTGATGTCTTTCTATGGGATCGCGGGTCTTTTTATTAGCTCCTACTTGTGGTGCACAATTTCGTGGAATGTAGGTAGTGGTTATGATCGATTCGATATAAAAGAGGGCATAGTGTGTATTTTTCGTTGGGGATTTCCTGGAAAAAACCGTCGCATATTTCTGCGATTCCTTATGAAAGATATTCAGTCCATCAGAATAGAAAATAAAGAGGGTCTTTTTGCTCGTCGGATCCTTTATATGGAAATCAGAGGCCAGGGGGCCATTCCCTTGACGCGTACTGATGAGAATTTGACTCCACGAGAAATTGAGCAAAAAGCTGCTGAATTGGCCTATTTCTTGCGCGTACCAATTGAAGTATTTTGAAAAAAGGAACTGAAAAACGAATACTTTGCAAGAGGGAAAAAACTCAAGAACCCTCTTTTTTTTCTATACCATAACTTAACGGAAGTTTGTTCTGAACGCCTATTCGAGCCAAAGTAAACGTATACGAAGCAACCCTAAAACGAAATTTTTTGTGTCCATAATTTTTTTTTATATTTGATATTTTATTTAATAGAACGGGAGTTCTTTCGTCTCGAAATCCAACTAATATTATGGGCTCTTTCTTATTCTATTTCTGTATTCTTTCTAGATTCAAGGACTAACCTAACCGCTATACTGCATCACAAATAAAAACCTCGCAATAGATTAATGGGCTCGATGACTTGGGATATAACTTATGCTTGATAGAAATATTAGTATCATATAGAGTCGACGCATGGGATGAGTTCATTAAAACTTCAAAAATTCACAGACGAAAAATGGCAAAAAAGAAAGTATTCATTTCCCTTCTATATCTTGCATTTATAGTATTTTTGCCTTGGTGGATCTCTCTCTCATTTAAAAAAAGTCTGGAATCTTGGATTACTAATTGGTGGAATATTAGGCAATCCGAAATTTTTTTGAATGATATTCAAGAAAAGAGTATTCTAAAAAAATTCATAGACTTAGAGGAACTCCTTCGTTTGGAGGAAATGATAAAGGAATACCCAGAAACGCATTTACAAAAGCTTCGCGTCGAAATCTACAAAGAAACGACCCAATTGATCAAGATGCACAATGAGGATCGTATCCATACAATTTTACACTTCTCGACAAATATAATCTGTTTCGTTATTCTAAGTGGTTATTCTATTCTAGGTAATGAAGAACTTGTTATTCTTAACTCTTGGGTTCAAGAATTCCTATATAACTTAAGCGACACAATAAAAGCTTTTTCTATTCTTTTATTAACTGATTTATGTATAGGATTCCATTCGCCCCACGGTTGGGAATTAATGATTGGCTCTGTCTACAAAGATTTTGGATTTGCTCATAATGATCAAATTATATCCGGTCTTGTTTCTACTTTTCCAGTCATTTTAGATACAATTTTTAAATATTGGATCTTTCGTTATTTAAATCGTGTATCTCCTTCACTTGTAGTGATTTATCATTCAATGAATGACTGAAAAATGATTGAACGACCCAATTATAATATTTGTTACTTTGTCCATAAGCAAAACACTCAAAATTGTACTTATTCTTTCTACCCAGCCAAGGGATCTCTCCAATATTTCAGAAAAATTATTTCAGTAAATAGCAAAATTATAGATAGGGAACTCTACTAGCGACCTACCTAATTTTATTGTAGAAAATTTCGGGATCAATGATTGGACCATGCAAACTAAAAAAACCTTTTCGTCGATAAAGAAAGAGATTACTCGATCCATTTCCCTATCGCTCATGATATATATAATAACTCAGGCACCCATTTCAAATGCCTACCCCATTTTTGCACAGCAGGGTTATGAAAATCCACGAGAAGCAACGGGCCGTATTGTATGTGCCAATTGCCATTTAGCTAATAAACCCGTGGATATCGAGGTTCCACAAGCGGTACTTCCGGATACTGTATTTGAAGCAGTTGTTCGAATTCCCTATGATCTGCAAGTGAAACAAGTTCTTGCTAATGGTAAAAAAGGCGCTTTGAATGTGGGGGCTGTTCTTATTTTACCCGAGGGGTTTGAACTAGCCCCGCCCGATCGTATTTCGCCCGAGATTAAAGAAAAGATAGGAAATCTGTCTTTTCAAAGTTACCGGCCTACTAAAAAAAATATTCTTGTGATAGGTCCTGTTCCTGGTCAGAAATATAGTGAAATCACCTTTCCTATTCTTTCCCCGGACCCCGCTACTAAGAAAGATGTTCACTTCTTAAAATATCCCATATACGTAGGTGGGAACAGAGGAAGGGGTCAGATTTATCCCGACGGGAGCAAGAGTAACAATAATGTTTATAATGCTACAGCAGCAGGTATAGTAAGCAAAATCATACGAAAAGAAAAAGGGGGGTACGAAATAACCATAGTGGAGGCATCGGGTGGGCGTCAAGTGGTTGATATTATCCCTCCAGGGCCGGAACTTCTTGTTTCTGAGGGCGAATCCATCAAACTTGATCAACCATTAACGAGTAATCCTAATGTGGGCGGATTTGGTCAGGGGGATGCAGAAGTAGTACTTCAAGATCCATTACGTGTCCAAGGCCTTTTGCTCTTCTTGGCATCTGTTATTTTTGCACAAATCTTTTTGGTTCTTAAAAAGAAACAGTTTGAGAAAGTTCAATTGTCCGAAATGAATTTCTAGATCCGCGAATTTTTCAACATCAAACTCTAAAAAGAAATAAATTGTTGTTATAAATTGTTGTTGGCAATTATATTATGTAATTGTGTATGATCAAAAAAATTTTGTTTGTTTCTTTTTTCGGATTTCGGGAATTACTTATACTGGTCATGATGTGTATATTGTGAAGAAGACTATTTGATTTTACTTATCTCTTCTTTGTTTTTTCAATCCAAATCGAAGTGATATAGAATGAATCCGTAGTTTTATATTTGAATAGAATAAAAACAAAAGATAAATA